TTTTATAGTTAATTATTTATATTTAGAATTATTTACAATGGTTTATATAAAATATTAATTATTGTATATTTTATATAAATTAAATATTTTATATTATATTAAAAATTTAATTTAATATTAATTTTTAATTCAATAAAATATTTTATTAATAAAATAAATAATTAATATAAATTATATAAATATTTTATTATTTAATTTAATTTTTATTGTTTATTAATAATTTTTATATTTATATATAATATTATGAAAATAAATAAATAAAATATTAATTTTTTACAATTGAAAATTAATATTATATAATTGATTTAATTGAAAATTAATATTATATAATTGATTTAATTAAAAATTAATATTATATAATTGATTTAATTAAAAATTAATATTATATAATTGATTTAATTAAAAATTAATATTATATAATTGATTTAATTAAAAATTAAATATTAATAAAAATTTAAATTATTATTATATATATATATATATTATATACGTATATAATATATATAATAAAATTCTAAGTAAAATAATTTATATATAAATAAATTTTATATAGTTTAAAAAATTTATTTAAAAATTTATTTTACATATAAATTTTAGTATAAAATTAAATAATTTATTTAAAAAATAATTTTAATTTATTTAAATTTAGTAATTAATATTAAAAATTTAAGAAATTAAGATTTAGTAATATGTTGTAATAAATTAATAACAAATTTTGTGCCAGCAGTTGCGGTTATACAAAAATTAAATTAAATTTTTTTAGTTATTAATAATTAAAATTTAATTTATAATTAAAAATAAAAATTATTAAGTGAAATTTTAATTTTTATTATTTTATTTAAATATTTTTTATAATTTAATAAATTTTATTATAAAACTAGGATTAGATACCCTATTATTTAAAAATTTAAATTTTAAATACTAAAATAGTATATAATTAATTATTGAAACTTAAATATTTTGGCGGTATTTTAGTTTATTTAGAGGAATCTGTTTATTAATTGATAATCCACGAATAATTTTACTTAATTTATTATTTTGTATATCGTTGTTAAAAAAATATTTTTTAATAATTTACAATATTTTAAAATTATAATTTAAATTTAAATCAAATCAAGATGCAGATTATAATTAAGAATATAATGGATTACAATAAATTTATTTAAATGAATTTTATTTTGTAATATTTAAATGAAAGTGGATTTAAATGTAATTTTATTTAATTTTATAAAATGATTAAAAATTAAAATATGTACATATTGCCCGTCACTTTCATAAATAAATTGAAATAAGTCGTAACAAAGTAGAGGTACTGGAAAGTGTTTCTAGAAAGAACAAATTAGAGCTTGTAAAAGTATTTCATTTACATTGAAAAGATATTAATAATATTAATTAATTTGAAATTTAAAATTAATAGTGTTTTATATATTTAATAAAAATAATTTTAATTTATTTAATAATTTAATGGGGGTTAAAGTATTATTTAAAGAAAAAATTTTTAATTTTATAGTTAATTAGTATTGTGAAAGAATTTTGAAATATTTGAAAAAAAATTTATTTTAAAGTAATTTTTATTTATTGTATCTTGTGTATCAGAGTTTATTAAAAATTTTTAATTTATTATTAATTTCTCGAATTTAAAAGAGCTAATTAATTATATAAAGTTAATGTAGTAAAATTATTTTTAATAATTATTTTGAAATGAAATGTTAATCGTTTTTAAATATATCTAGTTTTTTTAGAAAAAAATTTAATTTTATTTAATTTTATTTTAATTTAATTAATTAATTAATTAAATTAAAAAATAAATTTATATTTTAGGGGATAAGCTTTAAAATAAATTTTTATAATAATTTTTTTTTTATTGAAAATTTTATAATTTATATTGTTAATAAATTTTATTTTATTATAAATAATTTCATTTTAATTAAAATTTAAAAATTTATATTTAATTTTTTATTTATAAAAAAAAATTTTTTAATTTAAAAAATTTAGTTATAATGATAAAATTAGTATATAAAATTTAATATTTAATTAAAAATTAATTTTTTTTTAATTTAAAATTAATAAAAAGGAATTCGGCAAATAATTATTTTCACTTGTTTATCAAAAACATGTCTTTTTGAATTTTATTTAAAGTCTAATCTGCCCACTGATTTAAATTAAAGGGCTGCAGTATTTTGACTGTACAAAGGTAGCATAATCATTAGTCTCTTAATTGGTGACTTGTATGAAAGATTGAATGAAAAATATACTGTCTCTTTATTAATTTGTAGAATTTAATTTTTTATTTAAAAAGTTAAAATAATTTAAAAAGACGAGAAGACCCTATAGAGTTTTATAAATATAAATTTATTAAAAAATTATTTATATTATATTTAAAATTTTTATGAATTTATTTATTTTATTGGGGTGATAAAAAAATAAATTTAACTTTTTTTAATTTAAAATTAACAAAAATAATTGATTAATTGATCCAATTTTATTGATTAAAAGATTAAATTACCTTAGGGATAACAGCGTAATTTTTTTTTTTAGTTCAAATAAGAAAAAAAGTTTGCGACCTCGATGTTGGATTAAGATAAAATTTAAATGCAAAAGTTTAAAATTTTGATCTGTTCGATCATTAAAATCTTACATGATCTGAGTTCAAACCGGTGTGAGCCAGGTTGGTTTCTATCTTTTAATGTATATTATATATAATATTTTAGTACGAAAGGATCAAATATTTTAATTAAATTATAATTTATTTTTGAATTTTATTAATATAATAATATAATAATAAAAATTATTGAATTTATTTGAAAATTTTACTATTTTGACAGAAAAATGTGATGATTTTAGAATTCATAAATATATAATTTTAATTATATAAATAGTATTGTTTTTAAATGATATTTATTTAATTTTTGTGGGTTTATTAGTTTTAATTTTAGGGGTATTAATTGGTGTTGCATTTTTAACTTTATTAGAACGTAAAGTTTTAGGTTATATCCAAATTCGTAAAGGTCCCAATAAAGTTGGTTTTATTGGAATTCTTCAACCTTTTTCTGATGCCATTAAATTATTTACTAAAGAACAAACTTTTCCTATTAATTCTAATTATTTTTCTTATTATTTTTCTCCAATTATTAGATTTATTTTATCATTAATAATTTGAATGTTAATTCCTTATTATTTTAATTTAATTAGTTTTAATTTGGGTATTTTGTTTTTTTTTTGTTGTACAAGTTTGGGGGTTTATACAGTTATGGTTGCTGGTTGGTCTTCAAATTCTAATTATGCTTTATTAGGGGGTTTACGTTCTGTGGCTCAAACAATTTCTTATGAAGTTAGATTAGCTTTAATTTTTATATCAAATATTATTATAATTATAGATTTTAATTTAATTAAATTTATTGAATATCAAAATATTATTTGATTTTTTTATATTTTATTTCCTTTAAGATTGTGTTGATTATCTTCAAGAATGGCAGAAACTAATCGTACTCCTTTTGATTTCGCTGAAGGTGAAAGAGAGTTAGTTTCTGGGTTTAATGTAGAGTATAGAAGAGGGGGATTTGCTTTGATTTTTTTAGCTGAATATTCAAGAATTTTATTTATAAGTATGTTATTTGTATTAATTTATTTGGGGGGTTATAGTATAACTTTAATTTTTTATTTAAAATTAGTTTTTATTTCATTTATTTTTATTTGAGTTCGGGGTACTTTACCTCGGTATCGATATGATAAATTAATGTATTTATCCTGAAAAAGATATTTACCTGTTTCTTTAAATTTTTTATTATTTTATGTGGGGTTAAAGATTTTTTTATTTTAATTAAATTAATTATATTTTTTTTAGTATAAATTTTAAATTAATAGAATTTTATATTCTTTCTTAAGTTTTCAAAACAAATACTTTTACAAGCTCATTAATTAGTTATAAATAAGATTATCTCAGTATTTATTTAATATTGGATTAATAATAAAATAAGAAAAATAAAAAAATGTTAATAATTGTCCAGTAATAATATAGGGGTCTTCAACTGGACGAGCTCCAATTCATGTTAGTAAAATTACTATTACCACAAAAAATCAAAATAAGATTTGGTTTATAGGGTAAAATTGGATTCCTTGAATTTTTTTGTTAAAAGTAAATGGTAAAATAATTAAAATTAAAATTGATATAATTAATGCAATTACTCCCCCTAATTTATTTGGAATTGATCGTAAAATTGCATATGCAAATAAAAAATATCATTCTGGTTGAATATGAACTGGGGTTACTAAAGGATTGGCTGGAATAAAATTATCGGGGTCTCCTAATATATTTGGATTAATTAAAGTTAATAAAATTAACAAAAATATTAATATAATAAATCCAATTAAATCTTTGTAAGTAAAAAAAGGATGAAAAGGAATTTTATCTAAATTTCTATTTAATCCTAAAGGGTTATTTGATCCAGTTTGGTGAAGAAATAGTAAGTGAATTATAGTTATTATTAAAACAATAAATGGTAATAAAAAATGAAAGGTATAAAATCGAGTTAAAGTAGCATTATCTACTGCAAATCCTCCTCAGATTCAATTAACTAGTATAGTTCCTAGGTATGGAATTGCAGATAATAAATTTGTAATTACTGTTGCTCCTCAAAATGATATTTGACCTCAAGGAAGAACATAACCTATAAATGCTGTAGCTATTAATAAAAATAGAATAATAACTCCAACTATTCAAGTATATTTTAGATTAAATGATTCATAATAAATTCCTCGTCCAATATGTAAATAAATACAAATAAAAAAAAATGATGCTCCATTTGCATGCAATGTTCGAATTAGTCAACCATAATTTACATTTCGGCAAATATAGTTTACTCTATAAAAAGCTAATTCAATATTAGCATTATAATATATGGTTAAAAATAATCCTGTTACAATTTGAATAATTAAACATAAAGCTAGTAATGATCCAAAATTTCATCAAGAAGAAATATTAGATGGTCTTGGTAAATCAATTAGAGAACCATTAATAATTTTAATAATGGGGTGAGTTTTTCGTAAATTTGAAAAATTTTTATTTGACATTTTTTTTTAAAATTTAAATAAAATTAAATTATTATATTGATCGTAATGGTCCGTAAAAAATATTAGTAATTTTTACAATTGCAATTAATGAAATAAATAGGTAAATTATTAATATTACTATTATTAAATAATTATGATTATTATAAAGTTTATTTAAATTAATTTTATTTTCGTTATTAAAAAATAATATATTTATTAAATTATCATTGTCATTAATGTTATTGTTTAAGTTTATTCAATTTATATTGTTAAAAATATACGAATAAATTTGAATAAAACTAATTATTATTAATAATGTTAATAATAAAATTTTAATATTAAAAGACAATTTAAAAAGTTCATTGGATGCAATTCTTGATACATAAATAAATAATACTAATAATCCTCCTAAAAATGTTAAAAATAAAATATATGAGAATCAGTATGTTTTAATTATTATTCCTGACAATAAACATATTAAAAGTGTTTGTATTAAGATTATAAGTCCAATTGATAAAGGATGGTTTAAAAAAATTATAATAATTGATAATGTGAATATTATTATAGATAAAAATATTTTTATAATATCAAAGAATAGTTTAATTTTAAAATTATAATTTTGGAAATTATTGATAAAGATTTATCTTTTTCTTTGAAGTTTTTAAAGAAATTTCTTAATTTTGATTTACAAGACCAATGTTTTAATTAAACTATAAAAACTAATAAAGAATTTAATTAATGATAATTAAATATATATATGTTATTATTATTTTTATATTTATTATTGGTAATTTAATTTTTATTTCTAAATATAAGCATTTATTAATTGTTTTGTTAGGTTTAGAATTTATGGTTTTAAGAGTTTTTTTTTTCTTTTTAATATATTTATTGATATTAAATTATGAAATATATATATTAATGGTTTTTTTAGTTTTTTCAGTTTGTGAAGGTGCTTTAGGGCTTTCTATTTTAGTTTCTTTAATTCGTACTCATGGCAATGATTACTTTAAAAGATTTAATTTATTATAAATGATAAAATTTTTATTAATAATCATTTTTATGATTCCTTTATGTTTTATAAAAAATATATTTTGAATAGTTCAAATAATTTTATTTTTAATAATATTTTTATTTATAAATTTAAATTTAAATATTATTAATTATTCAAATTTAAGATATATATATTCTTGTGATTTACTATCTTTTGGTTTAATTTTATTAAGAATTTGAATTTGTATTTTAATAATTATAGCTAGTGAAAATTTGTTAAAATTAAATTTTTTTGTTAATTTTTTTTTATTTAATATTATTATTTTATTATTAATATTATATTTAACTTTTTCAGCTATAAATTTATTTTTATTTTATTTATTTTTTGAGGGTAGATTAATTCCTACTTTAATATTAATTATTGGTTGAGGATATCAACCAGAACGAATTCAAGCGGGCATATATTTGTTATTTTATACTTTATTTGCTTCTTTACCTTTATTAATGGGTATTTTTTATGTTTTTAATCAATTTAATTGTATTATAATTTATTTTTTAAAATTTTTTAATTTAAATTTTTATTTATTATATGTAAGAATAATTTTAGCTTTCTTAGTTAAAATGCCCATGTATATAACTCATTTATGACTACCCAAAGCTCATGTAGAAGCTCCTGTTTCAGGATCTATAATTTTAGCTGGTATTATATTAAAATTAGGTGGTTATGGGTTATTACGTATTTTAATTTTTTTACAGGAAATTAATATAAAATTAAATTATATTTGAATTATTATTAGTTTAATTGGGGGGTTTTATATTAGATTAAAGTGTTTTTGTCAAGTTGATATTAAATCATTAATTGCTTATTCTTCTGTTGCTCATATAAGATTTGTTATTTGTGGTATTATAATTATAAATTATTGAGGATTTTTTGGGTCTTATTTATTGATAATTGGTCATGGTTTATGTTCTTCTGGTATATTTTGTTTAGCAAATATTAATTATGAACGAATTAATAGTCGAAGACTATTAATTAATAAGGGTATAATTAATTTTATACCTTCTATGAGTTTATGATGATTTTTATTATTATCTTCTAATATGGCTGCTCCTCCTTCTTTAAATTTAATGGGGGAAATTATATTAATTAGAAGATTAATTAGATGGTGTTCTTTATCAATATTAATATTAATATTAATTTCTTTTTTTAGTGCTGGTTATAGATTATATTTATATTCTTATATTCAACATGGTAAATATTATTGTGGTATATATAGATTTTATATGGGTGTATCTCGTGAATATTTACTTTTAATATTGCATTGATTGCCTTTAAATATTATAGTTTTAAAAATTGATTATTCATTAATTTGATTTTATTTAAATAATTTAATTAAAATATTGATTTGTGGTATCAAAAATATGAATTAAAATTCATTTTAAATTATTAATAAAAATTATTTTTCTATTTGTTTTCTTTCTTTCTTTTTTTTATTTTTAATTATATTATTAAATTTTATTTTTATGTTATATTTTATTATAAATAATTTAGTTTTAATATTAGAATGAGAAATTGTATCATTTAATTCTTTGAGATTAGTTATATCTATTTTATTGGATTGAATATCTTTATTATTTATAATATTTGTAAGTTTGATTTCTTCTGTGGTTATTTATTATAGAAAAAGTTATATAAGTTCTGAATTGAATTTAATACGATTTATTATTTTAGTATTATTATTTGTTTTTTCTATAATTTTATTAATTATTAGACCTAATATAATTAGAATTTTGTTGGGTTGAGATGGTTTGGGGTTAGTATCTTATTGTTTAGTAATCTATTATCAAAATTTAAAATCTTATAATGCGGGTATGTTGACTGTTTTATCTAATCGGATTGGGGATGTTTTAATTTTATTGGTTATTTCTTGAATAATAAATTTTGGTAGTTGAAATTATATTTTTTATTTAGAATTTATAAAAAATGATTATTGTATAATTTATATTAGAGTTATAATTATTATAGCGGCTATAACTAAAAGTGCTCAAATTCCTTTTAGTTCTTGATTGCCAGCTGCTATAGCCGCTCCTACCCCCGTTTCGGCTTTAGTTCATTCTTCCACTTTAGTTACAGCGGGTGTTTATTTATTAATTCGATTTAATTTACTATTATATGATACTTTATTTTTTAAATTTTTATTGTTAATTTCAAGATTAACAATATTTATGGCTGGGATTAGAGCTAATTATGAGTTTGACTTAAAAAAAATTATTGCTTTATCTACTTTGAGACAACTGGGTTTAATAATAAGAATTTTAAGAATGGGTATGCCATTATTAGCTTTTTTTCATTTACTTACTCATGCTATATTTAAAGCCTTATTATTTATATGTGCAGGTGTAATTATTCATTTAATGAATGATATGCAAGACATTCGATTTATGGGGGGTATTAGATTATATATTCCTGTAACTTGTTTATGTATAAATATTTCTAATATAGCATTATGTGGAATTCCATTTTTAGCTGGATTTTATTCTAAAGATTTAATTTTAGAGATAGTAAGATTTAGTAGTTTTAATTTTTTAGTTTTTTTTTTATATTATATTTCAACTGGGTTAACAATATTTTATACAATTCGTTTAATAATATATTTAATAATTAATGATTATAATTTATTATGTATTTATAATTTATATGATGAAGATTATGTTATAGTAAAAAGTATATTAATTTTATTAATTATAAGAATTATTAGAGGTAGAATATTAATATGATTAATTTTTTATTATCCCTATATAATTTATTTGCCTTTAAATTTAAAATTAATAGTAATTTATGTTAGATTACTAGGTTTATTAATAGGATATATTATTAGAAATATAAATATTTATTCATTAAATAAATATTTATTAACTTATAATTTAAGAACATTTTTGTGTTTAATATGATTTATACCTAGTTTAAGAACTTATGGTTTAAGATATTATTTTTTAAATTATGGACAAAAATTATTAAAAAATATTGATTTTGGTTGAAGAGAAATATATAGAGGTTGGGGAATATTTTATATTATAAAAAATTATTCTATTTTTTATAATATTTTTCAAATAAATAATTTTAAAATTTATTTATATAGATTTGTTTTATGAATTTTATTTTTTTTATTGTTATTATTATTATTTTATTTAAATAGCTTATATGTATAGAGCATAATATTGAAGATATTAAGGAAATAAATTTATTTTTAAATATTTATAAAAAAAATTTCATTTTATTTTTACAATGAAAATGTAATGTTTTTATTAAACTATATAAATATAAAAATATTAATGGAATTAAACCACTAAAAATTAAGTTAGCAGCTTAATTTTAAACTTTATATTTCTAATTTAATTGGAATTAAATATTCAATTTTATCATTAACAGTGATATACCTCTTTTTGGTTTCAATTAATTAGTTAAAATAAATAAGGAGTTTAGTTAAACTCTTTCTTTTAAGTCGAAATTAAATGCAAATTTGCTTCTTATTTTATTAATTTTTAAAAAAATAATTAATTAATTTTTAATAAGATAAATTGAAGTATAAATCAATATTATTTGAATGCAAATCAAATGTTTTATATTAAACTATAATCCTAATATATATATATATATATATATATATAATATTTTATATTATTAATTAGTTCAATTTAATATATTTTGATTTCATTCATGATATAATCCTAATAATAAAATAATAATGAAAAAAAATCTAATTTTTATTCATAAAAAAAAATTAACTAATTTAAATAATTTAATAATTGGAAAAATTAATGCAATTTCAACATCAAAAATTAAAAAAATTATTGTAATTAAAAAAAAATGCAAAGAAAATGGAATTCGTGCTGATGATTTTGGGTCAAAGCCACATTCAAATGGAGATGATTTTTCTCGGTCTATAAATGATTTTTTTGATAAAATAATAGATAATATTATTATAATATTAGAAATTACTATAATAATAAAAGATATAATTATTATTAAAATGATTATTTATATTAAATTTTTTTTAAACTTTTTGATTGGAAGTCAAATATACTTATTATATTATATAAATTTAATTTTTAGTTACCTCATCAATAAATTGAAATATAAAGAAATAATCATACTACATCAACAAAATGTCAATATCATGCTGCAGCTTCAAATCCAAAATGATGATTTCTAGAAAAATGATTATTTAAATGTCGAATAAAACAAATAATTAAAAATATAGTTCCGATTATGACATGAAGTCCATGAAATCCTGTTGCTATAAAAAATGTAGATCCATAAATTCTATCTGCAATTGTAAATGGGGCTTCTAAATATTCGTATGCTTGTAAAATAGTAAAATAAATACCTAAAATAATAGTTAAAAATAATCCTTTTGTACATTGAGAATAATTATTTTCTATTAAAGCATGATGAGCTCAGGTAATAGTAATTCCAGATCTAATTAAAATAATTGTATTTAATAAAGGAATTTGGAATGGGTTAAATGTAAAAATTCCTATGGGGGGTCATATAGATCCAATTTCTACATTAGGGGATAATCTTCTATGAAAAAATGCCCAAAAAAATGATACAAAAAAAAAAATTTCTGATACAATAAATAAAATTATACCTCATCGAAGTCCTTTTGTAACTAAAATAGTATGTTTACCTTGGAAAGTTCCTTCTCGGCAAATATCTCGTCATCATTGATATATAGTTAAAATAATAATTAAGTATCCAATAATAAGTAAATTAATGTTAAAATTATGGAATCATTTTACTATACCTGTCACTAATGTTATAGTTCCGATAGCTCCAGTTAGGGGTCATGGTCTATAGTCAACTAAATGATATGGGTGATTAAAATTAATTTTCATTAATTATTCTAATTAACTTCTCTAGAATATAAAGTTCTTAAAATAGCAATTACATAAGATTGAATAATTGCAACTGCTGATTCTAAAACTAATAGTAAAATTTGGATTATAATTAAAAATATAATTATATATGAGGCTATATTTAATCCTGTTCTTCTTAATAATGTTATTAATAAATGTCCTGCAATTATATTAGCTGTCAATCGAACAGCTAAAGTTCCGGGACGAATAATATTTCTAATTGTTTCAATTAATACTATAAAAGGTATTAATATGGCGGGTGTACCTTGAGGAATTATATGGGAAAATATATGTTGATAGTTATTAATTCACCCATATAATATAAATCTTAATCATAATGGTAATGAAATAGATAAAGATAAAGTTAAGTGGCTAGTACTTGTAAAAATATAGGGAAATAATCCTAAAAAATTATTAAATAATACAAATGAAAATAAAGAAATAAAAATAAAAGTTGATCCTTGAAAATAATTATTTTTTAATAAAATTTTAAATTCATTATGTAATTTTATTAAAATAAAATTTCATAAATAGTAATGTCGATTGGGGATTAATCAAAATCTGTAAGGAATAAAAATTAAACCTAATAACGTTCTGATTCAGTTAATTGATAAATTAAATAAATTTGTTGAAGGATCAAAAATTGAAAATAAGTTACTTATCATTTTCAAATTAAATTATTTATTTTTTTTAATTTCAAATTATTTTTATTATTTAAATTTTTATTATTTATAATATAATAATTTATCATATTAAAAATAATAAAAATTAAAATAAATAAGAAAAAAGATAAAATTCAATTAATTGGTATTATTTGTGGTATAAAAGAATATTACTTATAGGTAATAATTTAAATTTGACATAATTATGTTATTGATTAACTAATTCTTTCCATCAGAAGTAATTGTTAATTTACTATGAAGTGGTTTAAGAGACCAATACTTACTTTCAGTCATCTAATGATGAATAATTATTAATTCAATTAATAAAATTTTTAATTGAAATTCTTTCAATTACAATAGGTATGAATCTGTGATTAGCTCCACAAATTTCTGAACATTGTCCATAAAAAATTCCAGGACGATTGATAAAAAAATTAGTTTGATTAAGTCGTCCTGGATTAGCATCTACTTTAACTCCAAGTGATGGAATGGTTCAAGAGTGAATAACATCTGTTGCTGTAACTATAATTCGAATTTGATTATTTATTGGTAAAATAATACGATTATCTACATCTAATAATCGAAAATTATTAATTGAAAGTTCATTAGAAGAAATTATGTAAGAATCAAATTCGATATTATGAAAATCAGAATATTCATAACTTCAATATCATTGGTGACCAATTGATTTTAAAGTAATTAAAGGATTATTTAATTCATCTAATAAATAAAGTAATCGTAAAGATGGTAAAGCAATAAAAATTAATGTAATAGCTGGTAAAATTGTTCAAATTAATTCAATTATTTGTCCTTCTAATAAAAAACGATTAATATATTTATTAAATAATAAATTAAATATTAAATATCCTACTAAAATAGTGATTATAATTAAAATAATTAATGTATGATCATGAAAAAAAATAATTTGTTCCATTAAAGGTGATGCTCCATTTTGTAAATTAAGATTAGATCATGTTGCCATTTCTAAAAAAAGGATATTCCTTTATAAATGGGGTTTAAATCCAGTACATATAATCTGCCATATTAGAAATTTCTTAAAATAGGTAATTCATTATATGAATGTTCAGCTGGAGGTAAATTTTGTAATCATTCAATATTTGATGATATATTTAATGTAAATAAAATTATTCGTTGATTAATTATAGATTCTCAAATAATAATTAAAATTAATATTACTGCTAATAATGAAATATAAGACCCTAAAGACGATACAACATTTCATGAAATATAAGAATCAGGATAATCAGAATAACGTCGGGGTATTCCAGCTAATCCTAAAAAATGTTGGGGAAAAAAAGTTAAATTTACACCAATAAATATAATAAAAAATTGAATTTTTAGTATATATGGATTTAATGATAAACCCGTGAATAATGGGTATCAATGGATAAATCCCCCCATAATTGCAAAAACAGCCCCCATAGATAACACATAATGAAAATGTGCTACTACATAATATGTATCATGTAATATGATATCAATAGATGAATTAGCTAAAATTACTCCTGTTAATCCTCCTACAGTGAATAAAAATACAAATCCTAATCTTCATAAAATTGAAGGACTAAAATTAATTTGTGTTCCATGAAGAGTTGCTAGTCAACTAAAAATTTTAATTCCTGTTGGTACAGCAATAATTATTGTAGCTGAGGTGAAATATGCTCGAGTATCAATATCTATACCCACAGTAAATATGTGATGGGCTCATACAATAAAACCTAGAATACCAATTGCTATTATTGCATAAATTATTCCTAAACATCCAAAAGTTTCTTTTTTTCCTCTTTCTTGGGAAATAATATGTGAAATTATACCAAATCCTGGTAAAATTAAAATATATACTTCTGGATGACCAAAAAATCAAAATAAATGTTGATAAAGAATAGGATCCCCTCCACCTGCGGGGTCAAAAAATGATGTATTTAAATTTCGATCAGTTAATAATATAGTAATAGCTCCAGCTAATACAGGTAAAGATAAAAGCAATAAAAATGCTGTAATTCCAACAGCTCAAACAAATAATGGTATTTGATCAAATGATAAATTATTTAATCGTATATTAATAATTGTTGTAATGAAATTAATTGCCCCTAAAATTGATGAAATACCAGCTAAATGTAATGAAAAAATTGCTAAATCTACTGATCTTCCTCCATGAGCAATATTAGATGATAAGGGAGGATATACTGTTCAACCGGTTCCAGCTCCATTTTCTACAATACTTCTAGAAATTAATAAGGTAATAGATGGGGGTAATAATCAAAATCTTATATTATTTATTCGCGGAAAAGCTATATCTGGGGCCCCCAATATTAAAGGTACTAATCAATTACCAAATCCTCCAATTATAATTGGTATAACTATAAAAAAAATTATGATAAAAGCATGAGCTGTTACAATAGTATTGTAAATTTGATCATCTCCAATTAAAGATCCAGGTCTACCTAATTCTGCTCGAATTAATAATCTTAAAGAAGTTCCTACTATACCTGCTCAAATACCAAAAATAAAATATAATGTTCCAATATCTTTATGATTTGTTGAATAAAGTCATTTTCGCTAATTAATTAATAAATAAAAAAAAAATAAAATGGCTGAGTTAATAAGCGATAAATTGTAAATTTATTAACGAGAATTTTTCTCTTTTATTAAAAAAATTAAATCTTATATTCAAAAAATGATATAAAATTGCAAATTTTAAGTTATAAATTTAAATATTATTAAGGTTTAAGGTTTAAAGAATATATTTCTTTATAAATAATTTTGAAGATTATTGGTTTATTTTAACTTAAAACCTTCAAAATTTTTTAAAAAAAAAATATAGTACTTAAAATAATTCCTATAATTGAAAAAATTGAAAAAAAATTTATTATTGTAAATAAATTATTTTTTATATTAATTTTAAATCATTTTATTTTAAAATAATTTATTATAAATGAAGAATAAATAATTCGAATATAAAAAAATAATATAATTAATCTTATTATAATAAATACAAATGTTATTAAATAAAAATTATTTAATATTAAAAAATTAATAACAATTCATTTTGGGAAAAACCCAATAAAAGGAGGTAAACCTCCTAAAGATAAAAAATTAATTAATAAATTAATTTTAATTATTGGTTTTATATTAATAATAAATAATTGATTGATATAATGTGAATTTATTACATAAAAAAAAAAGCATATAATTCTGATTAAAAATGAATATATAAATAAATAAAAAAGTCATAAATTTTCTCTAATTATAATAGAAGAAATTATTCAACCTAAATTATTAATAGAAGAAAAAGCTATTATTTTTCGTAGTGATGTTTGGTTTAACCCCCCTAATGCTCCAATAATAATATTTAAAAAAATTCTAAAAATTAATAAATTTTTATTAAAATAATATGATATTAAAATTATGGGGGTAATTTTTTGTCACGTTATTAAAATAAAATTATTAAATCAAGATAATCCTTCTACAATATTAGGGAATCAAAAATGAAAGGGTGCAGCCCCTATTTTTATTAGTATAGATGAATTAATTATTAATGAAATAATATTATTAATTTCAAAATTTTTAAATATAATTATTTTTATAATAATATAAAATAAAAAATTAATTGATGCAATAGATTGAGTTAAAAAGTATTTTAAAGCAGCTTCTGAAGCTAAAAGATTATTAGATTTTGAAATTAAAGGAATAAATCTTATAAGATTAATTTCTAAACCAATTCAACAACCAAATCATGAATTTGAAGAAATTGAAATTATAGTTCTAAAAAATAAAATAAAAATAAAAAATATTTTATTTGAATTTATGTAATAAAAAATAAAAAATAATTAAATTAATTTAATTTAAAAGAATTTTAATTTCTTTATAATTATTATATTTTAGTGTAAGAAGCACATTAATTTTTGATATTAAAAGATATAGTTTAATTCTATAAAATATAATAAAGGTAAATTTTATTTACATTATTTACTCTATCAGAATAATCCTTTATTCAGGCACTTTATTTTTAAAAAAAAGGTATTTCCTTTATATTTGGGGTATGAACCCAAAAGCTTTATTTTAGCTTATTTTTAA